ATGGCAGTTCCAAAAAAACGTACTTCTATGTCAAAAAAACGTATTCGTAGAAATATTTGGAAGAAAAAAGGATATTTAGTTGCAGTAAAAACTTTTTCTTTAGCGAAATCGGTTTCCACCGGGCATTCAAAAAGTTTTTTTGTGCGACAAACAAATAATAAAGTCTTAGAATAATCTCAATTGATATAGCCTAAAGAACCCCAAATTTTGTAAGATGAATGTTAACTAATGTATTTTTCTGTATTAAATTTCTCAATATTACTTAGAACTCACTGCTGTGATATATAGAATAAGAGTTTTTTGTATATTGGGTTCTAAGTATTATTTTTTTCCCTATCACAATTGTACTTTTCACAATAGAAAAGTACAATTGTGATAGAGATTGAAACTCTTTTGTTATATGCCTATCCCAAAACTTAATTGGTTTTGTAAATGGTATTATAAATTAAAAATTATATGCGCAATAAAGAATATTAATACTTTAATTTAAATATACTAAGGTATCGAAATCATTAGAAAAATAACAAATTTTTTGTATTTAATGATGAAATTGTGATAGATATGAAATCCTAGTTATTTGATTTTGTTCATTGAAAAAAAAAACTCAATCTTTTTCATTTGAATCCATGAAATCGGATAAATGAAAAACAAATCATAAAAAAATTGAGAAAAAAAGACAATTCTTAGTTTTATACCTCAACCGAGAAAAAACTATGGAGTTCCAACTGTTTGGAGAAAACTTAGTTTCTAGTACATGAAAGTTGATTGTTAAAAAACCCACGACGATACTACCTAGGTAGGTATTTTATTGAAGATTCAAATATTTAAACCACAAACCAGTCTTTATTCATTGATTCTAATTAATGTTTCCTAAACTATATTGAATCCTTGAATCTCGACGATTCAACATGAATTGACTATTATTATTTCAAGTAAGCCGCCGTGGTGAAATCGGTAGACACGCTGCTCTTAGGAAGCAGTGCTAAAGCATCTCGGTTCGAGTCCGAGTGGCGGCATCTTCTAAAAGAGATACAATAGATCCTAAAATGTATTCAATTCGCGATTTCCAATTCTGTAATGGGACCCCTTTTATGATATTTGTGACTTTAGAACATATATTAACTCATATCTCTTTTTCGATCATTTCAATTGTGATTATGATTCATTTGATGACCTTATTAGTCCACAAAATTGTAGGATTACGTGATTCATCAGAAAAAGGGATGATAGCTACCTTTTTCTCTATAACAGGATTATTAATTTCTCGTTGGATTTCTTCGGGACATTTTCCATTAAGTAATTTATACGAGTCATTAATCTTCCTTTCGTGTAGTTTCTTCATTATTCATATGATTCCCAAGATACGTAACCTTAAAAACGATTTAAGCACAATAATTGCACCAAGTACCATTTTTACTCAAGGCTTTGCCATGTCGGGTCTTTCAACTGAAATGCATCAATCCACAATATTAGTACCTGCTCTACAATCTCAGTGGTTAATGATGCACGTAAGTATGATGTTATTGAGCTATGCAGCTCTTTTATGCGGATCATTATTATCAGTCGCTCTTCTAGTCATTACATTTCGAAAAAACATCAAAATTTTTTGTAAAAGCTATAATTTATTAATTAAGTCATTTTTCTTTGGTGAGATTGAATATTTGAATGAAAAAAGAAGTGTTTTTAAAAACACTTCTTTTCCTTCATTTCAAAATTATTACAAATATCAATTAACTGAGCGTTTGGATTATTGGAGTTATCGTGTCATTAGTCTAGGGTTTACCTTTTTAACCATAGGTATTCTTTGTGGAGCAGTATGGGCTAATGAGGCATGGGGATCCTATTGGAATTGGGACCCCAAGGAAACTTGGGCATTTATTACTTGGACCATATTCGCGATTTATTTACATACTAGAACAAATATAAATTGGAAAGGTACGAATTCGGCACTTGTAGCTTCTATAGGATTTATTATAATTTGGATATGCTATTTTGGGATCAATCTATTAGGAATAGGTCTACATAGTTATGGTTCATTCACATAAACATCTAATTGAATAAACTACATGAAGAATACATAAGATAAAAACATCATCCCATATATAACGAAAGTTTGTTTTTATGAGTTTTTGAGAACCGTTTGAATCAAGGAATCATTCAAATTTAAATGGTTCTCAAAAACTCGAGATGTATCTAATTACAATTCTTATTCATTTTATTTCTTTTTTCATTATACAGTACAGCAAAATACAGTACAGCAAACGATTTTCAAAATATTAAATTCAAAGAATTATATTTCCTTCCGTTTCATTAATGAAACACTATCTATGATAATAATTGGATAAGATAGCGTGTACCTTGTCAACTGATAACGAGAGAACAAAATCGGGATAAATACCAATACTTATTACGGGTAGAAAGATACAGATTGAAAGAAATAGTTCTCGTAGTCCAGAATCCCAAAAATTAGAGTTTGGAATATTAAATAACTTGTATCCATAAAACATCTGACGTAACATAGATAATAAATAAATAGGAGTTAATATCATTCCAATTGCCATTACAAAAGTAATTAGCATTTTTGACATTAAAAGATATTTTGTACTAGTAATTAGTCCAAAAAATACTAAAAATTCCGCAACAAAACCACTCATTCCTGGCAATGCAAGAGAAGCCATCGAGAAGCTACTGAACATGGTAAATGTTTTTGGCATTGGGATAGATATCCCTCCCATTTCTTCGAGATAAACAAGACGTGTTCTATCACAACTCGTTCCCGCCAAGAAAAAAAGTGCAGCACCAATAAATCCATGAGAGAGCATTTGTAAAATAGCTCCATTGAGTCCCATGTCGGTTATAGAACCAATTCCTATAATTGTGAAACCCATGTGAGATACAGAGGAATAGGCTATTCTCTTTTTTAAATTACGTTGACCAAGAGAAGTTGAAGCTGCATAGATTATTTGCATTGTTCCTATTATCACCAACCAAGGAGAAAATATAGAATGAGCGTGGGGTAGTAATTCCATATTGATCCGAATCAATCCATATGCGCCCATTTTTAATAGGATTCCAGCTAAAAGCATACATGTACTGTAATGTGCTTCTCCATGGGTATCAGGTAACCATGTATGTAGGGGTATAATCGGCAATTTGACAGCATAAGCAATAAGGAAGCCAAAATAGAATATTATTTCCAATGCCACAGGATATGATTGATTAATTAATCTTTCAAAATCTAATGTTGGTTCATTGGAACCATATAAACCCATACCTAGAACTCCTATTAAGAAAAAAATGGAACCCCCTGCAGTGTACAAAATAAACTTTGTAGCCGAGTAGAGACGTTTCTTTCCCCCCCACATGGATAAAAGTAAGTAAACAGGAATTAATTCTAACTCCCACATGATGAAAAAAAGTAAAAAGTCTCGGGAGGAAAATAATCCTATTTGACCGCTGTACATTGCTAGCATCAGGAAATAGAACAACCGCGAATTTCGAGTAATTGGCCAAGCTGCTAAAGTTGCTAAAGTAGTGATAAATCCTGTCAGTAAAATGGGTCCTATGGAAAGCCCATCGATTCCTAGTCTCCAGTGGAAATCAAAAACATCTATCCATTTAGAATCTTCCTTCAATTGCATTAATGGATCATCCAATTGGAAATGATAACAGAATGCATAAGTCGTTAGAAGGAGTTCTAATAAGCATATACATATAGTATACCACCTAAACATCTTATTCCCTCTATGAGGGAATAAGAAAATTGAGGAACCCGCGAATATCGGTAAAACAACAAGTATTGTTAACCAAGGAAAATAACTCGTGATAAAGACAAGATACATTTTGACCAGAGAAGCCCGTCCTCAAAATAATATATTTTGTCGAGCACGGGCTTTTGTCGGTAAAGAGGAATCACAAATGATTCAAGTGGAGTTTTTTGTAATGTATCAATAAGATAGAGCCATGCTGCGAGTTGTTTCAGGCCCTAAATAAACACGGACACTCAAAAAATCTGTTGGGCAGGCAGATTCACATCTCTTACAACCTACACAGTCCTCGGTTCTTGGCGCGGAAGCTATTTGCTTGGCTTTACATCCGTCCCAAGGTATCATTTCCAATACATCTGTGGGGCAAGCTCGTACACATTGAGTACACCCTATACATGTATCATAAATTTTTACTGAATGTGACATTGGATCTATAAATTACAGTTTTGAACATAAAAGATTTTCGATCTGGTCAAATCAAATTAGTAGTAAATGAATCATATATTATATATTGTAATATTGTAGACACCAGACGAAACAGTGGTTTATTAAAAACAATCAATATATTTCTTAAATCAATCTGTTTATGAGAAAAGGTCAAGACACTTTGATTTTCGTTTCAACAATTATGATGATACGAGTTACACATGCGAATTAAAATTAATTGGCCAACAAATTGGTCATCATTATTTCAATATAAATATAAAAATGCAATTCCATTTTATTGAATTGCATTCAAATTCAATAAAAAATAGTATTTCAATTCTATTAAATATTTTTATGTGTCTTTATTTAAATTATCTATGATGATTATCACTAATTATTCAACAAATTCGATTGATTAATACGAGTTGATTTTCTGTTACGATGTATCGACGAAACAATAGCAAGTCCAATAGCTGCTTCAGCAGCTGCAATGGCTATAACAAAGATTGAGAAAATGTCTCCTTTTAATTGGCGACTATCAAATATATCAGAAAATGTTACAAGATTGATATTAACCGAATTTAGTATAAGCTCAAGACACATAAGCGCTCTAACCATGTTTCGACTTGTGATCAATCCATAGATACCGATAGAAAATAAATAAACACTCAAGAAAAGGACATGCTCAAACATCATTGACTAACTCCTTATCAATCTCGATTCGTTTCAATATGAATAACAATTCAACCGATTCAATTGATTAGAATAGAACAATTACACAACAAAAGAAGATATTGACGGTAGATAGATTTAACTAAAAATTTCTATTTATTTATTTAGAATTTAGTTAGAATTCTAAGAATTGGGAATCATTTTAAGTTAAGTATTTTTATTGCTTATTGTCGAGCCATAGTAATTGCACCTATCAAGGAAACTAAAAGAATTATTGAAATGAGTTCAAACGGAAGATAAAAATCTGTTGATAAATGAATCCCAATTTGTTGAACGTTATTTATTAGGTCCTGTTCCATAATCTGGTTTGACCTTGTAGTCCAAATAATTCCGTACCATGACGTATCTGGGATAGTAGTAATTAGTGAAAAAAGAATAGTTGTACAAACCATCAAAGTGACCCCATCTCCAATGGTCCAAAAATAGGAATTATTGGAATATCCTGAACCATTCATGAACATTACAGCAAATATGATCAAGATATTTATGGCTCCCACATAAATAAGGAGCTGTGCGGCAGCTACAAAATAGGAGTTTGATGAAATATAGAATAAGGATATACAAACAAGAACCAATCCCAATGAAAAGGCAGAATAAATTGGATTGGTAAATAATACTACCCCCAGACCCCCTAATACAAGAATTGACCCCAGAAATACAACAAGAATATCATGTATTGGTCCAGGTAAACCCATTATGTATAAAATACAAAATAAATAACTTTAACTATTTCATGACCTTACTTTAACTTTACTAAATAAATGGTCCAGGAAAGGAAAAGGGGTTACCCTATTTTTGTTTTCTTGTATATAATAATGTATATGATACATTTATAATTGAATTGAATTTGAATATGGATTAATGTAGATATAGATAAAATTATTGGGCCAACCTTACTTTATTTATATTTATCCGAAAGAAAAAAAAGAAAAAAGTAGTTGAAATTTGCTATTTTGAAATCATCACTAAAAATATATTTTTAGTTTAAATCAAAGAGTGATTCTCAACAATCATTAGTTTTTATTTGTAGTTACTGACTACCCAAAATAAAAAGCTTGGATCCTTTATATCAAAACAAAATCTTAGTAATCGGTAATTGTTCTTGAATCAAAGGGTTTATCTTTGTCTATTTTTATTTGAGTCGAATTCATAACTGTTTGAATTGTGTAATCTCCAATTATTGAGATTGGTAATCGACCCAAAGCAATTTGATTATAATTCAATTCGTGACGATCATAAGTAGAAAGTTCATATTCTTCAGTCATTGATAAACAATTTGTTGGACAATACTCGACACAGTTACCACAAAATATACAAACCCCGAAATCTATACTATAATTAAGTAATTGTTTCTTTTTAATATCTCTTTCAAATCTCCAATCAACAACGGGTAGATCTATCGGGCATACACGAACACATACTTCACAAGCAATACATTTATCAAATTCAAAGTGGATTCGACCCCGGAAACGCTCTGATGTGATCGATTTTTCATAAGGATATTGAATAGTTACAGGTAAACGATTTGTGTGGGATAAGGTAATTATGAAACTTTGACCAATGTACCTTGCAGCTCGTATTGTTTGTTGACCATAATTCATGGACCCAATTACCATAGGGAACATATTGTAGATATACATGAAAAATTTGACGTTTCTTTCTCTTGTTTGATAGAGATTATGAATCTAAAATAGTGTTATCGTATTCTCTTATTTATAATGAAACAAGTTGGGAAGAAGTTGTTAATAACAGATTACCTAGAGAAATAGGTAAAAGAAATTTCCATCCAAGATTTAATAACTGGTCCATTCTCATTCTAGGTAAAGTCCATCTTGTTGTGATAGAAATGAAGAGAAACAAATAAGCTTTAGTTAATGTAATAAGGATACCCATTGTTATTCCAAAAATGCCGGCGATTTTTTTTATTCCGAAAAGCTCAGAAATGGATATATACGGAATAGGTAAATTCCACCCACCTAAGTAAAGAACTGTTACAAATAATGAAGAAACTAATAAATTTAGGTAAGAAGCAAGATAAAATAAACCATATTTGATACCCGAATACTCGGTTTGATAACCTGCTACTAATTCCTCCTCCGCTTCTGGTAAATCAAAGGGCAATCTCTCACATTCGGCTAGAGAAGAAATTAGAAAAACAATAAATCCTATAGGCTGACGCCACAGATTCCACCCCCAAAAACCATATTTTGACTGTGCTTCAACTATATCAACTGTACTTGAACTGTTAGATAATCATAGTCGATAATAACATCACTGTTCCCATCGCTATTTCAAAACCGTACGTGAGACCTCAGCTTCATACGGCTCCTCGATGGCCACAAAAAAAATGTAAGGACGGGTTCGGTATTATCACCATCTTTGGATGGATAGAATAAAGATACATCGGAAAGTCCCAAATTAGACCAATGGAATTCTGTCTGCTAGAATAATAAAAAAAGTGCTTCCGAATTGATCTCATCCTTTACGATAAAAATTTCTCTTTGTTCGGTAATAACTTAATATTTCAATAAAATACTCCTTATATCAATCAATATAAAATAAAAAGAATTAGTCATTAGTTCATGAATCGTGATAAGAATTCGATATGTATGAATATGGATAGAGAAAAGAATAAATAGGGATCCCCTTTTTTTATTATTCATTCAATTACTGCATTCCATTTCTTTTTTCCTGTTCTTCTGTCTCAGAGGAGGATACTCAAAAATAAAATAAAGAATTAATTCGTTCTTGATAGTCATTTCTTTAACCAGTGAATAGGAGCATACTCTAGATCGGAATCGTAGGGAAGTACTACTTGATCATTTCTACCAATTTCAAGTCCTTATTATGATTCGTTTTATGAAGAAATACCTCTTTTTTGATACCTTACATTATCTCCATTACTAATCCTTTGTGTACCTTGGTGTTCCTAACCGTCCACTGACTTTTGATTGATCCCCGGTATAGTAATACATATGAGACAGTAGTAGAAACTCCATACAGTTGATCTTTTGTTTGCGCCCGCTTCAAGATATGATGACTAATCAAAAAATCTTAATCTTGGGGTAAGCAGTTTACACTGCTTATTTTTACTTCAACTTTATTCTTGTACATAGGGAATGAGATTGTTTCTTCTTACTACAAATTTGGAAGCTGTTTAGTTTCACTCATATAACTATCTGGTTTAACTCATCAACCCGAATGCTGAATAAAAAAAAAAAAATGAAAACATCTATTCAATACATTGAACCTCTTTCTTTTTTCTTTTATTTCTAGAAGAGAGGTTCAAAGTTCATATTCCAACGAATCACACGTAGAGATATTGATAACACACATAGAGTTAATGGTATTTCATAACTAATAGATTGAGCAGCAGCTCGTAGACCACCTAAAAAGGAATATTTATTATTCGATCCATATCCTGACATAAGAAGCCCAATAGGAGCAATACTAGAAATGGCGATCCATAAAAAAACACCTATACTGAGATCGGCTAAAACAAGACGATACCCAAAAGGAATTACTAAAAAACTTAGTAGAATTGATATAACCGCTATAGACGGTCCCACACTAAACAAACGAATATCTCCTCGAGATGGGAGGAGGTCCTCTTTAAAAAGTAGTTTAGTCCCATCCGCTATAGCTTGAAGAATTCCCAACGGGCCAGCATATTCAGGCCCAATACGTTGTTGTATCGCTGCAGATATTTCTCTTTCTAACCACACAATTACTAGTACCCCCATTGTTATTCCCAATATAAGGGTCAAAATGGGTACAATCCATATTAGTCCATACACTTCTTTTAAAAATTCCGATGTAGAAAAAGAATTGATAGTTTGTACTTCTGTCGTATCAATTATCATTTCAACGATCAACTTCTCCCATAATGATATCTATACTACCCAATATCGTCATGATATCAGCCAATTTCATTCTTTTAACTAGCTGAGGAAGAATTTGCAAATTGATAAAACCGGGTGGACGAATTTTCCATCTCCAGGGGAAAACACTATTATCTCCTATCAAATAAATTCCCAATTCTCCTTTTGGGGCTTCCACTCTCACATAAAGTTCTTGTTTCGACAATTCTAAATTGGGTGAAGGTTTTTTACTAATAAATCTATATTCAAAATCATTCCATTCGGAATTCTTTGCTCTATCAAAGCGTCGTACTTCTAAATTTTCATAAGGTCCTCCAGGAATTCCTTCTAGAGCCTGTTGAATAATTTTTATGGATTCCTTCATTTCACCGATTCGTACTAAATAACGAGCTAATGAATCTCCTTCTTTTTGCCATTGGACTTCCCAATCGAATTCATTGTAACACTCATAATGATCAACTTTACGAAGATCCCATTGGATTCCAGAAGCTCGTAACATCGGTCCTGATAAACCCCAATTTACAGCTTCTTCTCCACCAATAATGCCCACTCCTTCAACTCGTTCCAAAAAAATGGGATTCCACGTAATAAGTTTTTGATATTCAACAACTCCTGTTAAAGAATAATCGCAGAAATCCAAACATTTATCTATCCATCCATAAGGTAGATCAGCAGCTACTCCTCCAATACGGAAATAATTATGCATCATTCGCATACCTGTGGCGGCTTCGAATAGATCATATATCAATTCCCTTTCTCTGAAAATATAGAAAAAGGGAGTCTGTGCACCGATATCCGCCATAAAAGGTCCAAGCCATAACAAATGAGAAGCTATACGGCTCAATTCCAGCATAATTACTCTGATATAGCTAGCTCTTTGAGGTACTTGAACATTTTCCAATTGTTCTGGCGCATTTACGGTTATTGCCTCTGTGAACATAGTAGCTAAATAATCCCATCGTGTTACATAAGGTAGATATTGTATAATTGTTCGATTTTCCGCTATCTTTTCCATTCCTCTGTGTAAATAGCCCAATATGGGCTCACAGTCAATAACATCTTCACCATCGAGAGTAACGATTAGTCGGAGAACACCATGCATTGATGGGTGGTGAGGCCCCATATTGACTATCATGAGATCTTTTCTTGTAACCGGTACTGTCATATCTTTTCTTCCTTAATTCATTATTCCATGAATTCCTCAAAACGAGACTCATCAAAACAAAAAATGGAATACTACTAAAAAATTCAAACGATTAAATTAACGAGTTTTTGGCTCTCGAATATCCAACTGACCAATTAATTTCTTATAACGTACTCTATTTTTCTTTGACAAATAAGCCAGCAACCGTTGACGTTTTCCTAGAATTTTTCGTAGACCCCTTTGTGATAAAAAATCTTTTTTGTGCAATTCCAAATGTGAAGTAAGTCTCCGTATCTTATTGGTGAAACTGAATACTTGAAATTCAACAGAACCTTTGTTTTCTTCTTTTTCTTCTTGTGGAATAATGGAAATGAATGAATTTTTGACCATAAAAAATTTTTCTATCCTTTTTCTTTCTTTTTCATGGATTTTTCCGATCAGGAAAAATAAAAAAAAAAAAAGAATTATGCCGGTTATTTTAATCTAGTACACACATCTAGTACACACAAAAATTTGGATTTATTCATATACTACTTCTTTATTTTATCCAAATCAAATTGAAAATTTGATTTGGATAGAAAGGGATAATATGTTTCCCCATTAACGAAAGAAAAGAATTTATTTCTATCTAAAAGGATTCCCCTAATTTATTTATTCCTATATCCAATTGAATGGATACACCATTAAATCTGTATCATTTACCAAAATATAACATAGCATATGCATACATCTTTCGGCTTTCATATACCGAAAATGTCACGGAATATAGATATATATATATATGATATAGGAAATATACTATTAAATTAAATAATTCTAAATCGTGGATACATATGTATCCTTGACATACTGAAACGACTGCCATTATTGGTATCAAACCAATAGCGATTCATACAAGCTAAATCTTCTAATCGGTAATTGGGCCAAAGAACAAATTTGCATTTAATGAATTTATTTGTATCCGTATTAAGATGCTTGTCCTCATCCAAAAATTTTCCAGAGTTTCTTATGTTGTTTTCATTGCAAAATAATGGATTTCTATTTCTATCCGTAACATTCCAATTATGGGAATTGAAACAAATTAAAATTCTCAATTCTCTGCGACGTCTAGGAGATAGAATATTTTCGGGAACAAGGAAATCATAATAATTTGTGTCCCCATTCACAAGCATATTCCCATATCGTACAATGGGTTTATCCAAATTCCTCTTATCAATATAACTTTTTTTTATGCATTTTCTATTAGTTTGGTGTTTATTGTTCTCGACCAATGAAATACTTATAGTTTGATATATAATCAATTTTCCATCCCTTTTTATAGATAGACGAATTGGTTCGATAATTAATATTCCTTTTTTTATCAATTCTGTAAGAGCTAGATCTTTCTGAATTAGCATTACATCCAGATGCATCTCTCCTCTTTGAATCGAGGATATAGCAATTTCTTTTGGATTTATCAGTCTAAGTAAGAGACAATATACCTTGATATTATTGATCATTCTTTGGTTCAAGGAGTCATCCCATTTTAATTGAAAAAGGAAATATTTTTTCAGGAAGAAATCTAGTTCTGCTTTCTTGTTTTTCTTGGATTGTTTTTTCTTCTTACCTTTTTTAATGGTAATGTCTGATCTCGCATAATTCTCTTCAATATCTTTTTTTTTGTTTTCTTTTCGTAGATCTGATACAAGATTTACTTGGTCCTGTTGCTCATTTTTTTGTTGGTTGGAATTTTCTAATTTAAGATATTTTTTTTGATTTATATTGATGTTTTTATTTTGACTTTTATTTTTATAAAAATAAAAGTCAAAAAGAAGTAATTTGATTGGTATAATCCATGGTTTAATCTTATATGCATCAAAAAGTAAGACAAATTCTGGGAAGAACCAAGATTCTAGATTTGATATGGTATGATAAACTCTTTCTTGATTCATTCCCATCCAATTTAAAAAAATACTTTTTTGATTGGATGGGTTGATTTCTTGATGAATCATAAGAGAAAAAATATCTTTTTTTTTCAATTTGTTGTTGATTTTTTTTTCAGTCTTAGTATTTTTATCAATTTTGGTACCGATATGTGTATTGGTCCAGGTCTCAATATTGATATTTTTTCTAAGACAAAAGTGGAGAATTCGACAATCAAAATATTTTCTATCTAGATTTTTATGCGTATCAATAATATATCCTTCTTCTAGATAATCACTAATAGCTGTACTTACCAATACATAAAATGATTCGGATTTTGGTTTATTGAAATTATATGGAATTTTTTGAACCCCGTTTACTTGTAATCTTGACCCATAAATATCAAAATCCTCCTTATCCCCATAGTTCATATATTTATGTGATAAAAGATCATATCTGTAGTGTTTTTTCCATTTTTCTTTTTGATTTGTCAATGAATCCGCTGCATAGTAATTTTGTTTCACGTAATGAATTAATTGGTCTTTTTCTTTTTTATATGAATCCACTTTAATTGAGTCCTTATTTTGAATCCTATAACGTTGATTGATTCTATTTCGCCATTTTTTCGGTACTAACCGCGACCATTTGGTTTGAGATAAATTGTATTGATAATGCCCCTTTAACCAGTTTTTCCATTCAATCATTCCAGACTTATGAATTTTCTTATGTCTTGAATTGTAATCAAATATTCCTCGTGTCATACAATAATCCTTGATTTTATCCTTAATAAAAGGATAAGTCCCCTGATATTGAAGTAGAGATTTCAATTGATACTTGTTAAGTAATTGGGTTTGTGATAATTTGTAAAATACATATGCTTGGGACAAGGAGGATAAGTCATAATACATTTTTGTACTATTACTAATATTAGTATTCGAAAAGGACTTTTTTATAGTGGAAAAAAAGTTCATTGTATTTTGATCTCTTTCATCAATTCCTTCCTGATTTGTTTGATCGTTGTAAACGGATTTATTGATTATTCTTTTTGTTGATTCAAAGAAAGGTTGGAAATAGATCCTGTGAATGGTAATCATACATAGTAAGATATCTATATATATATTTTCAATCAGAGATTTCATAAAATAATGTGATTTACGTATTAATCGTATATTTATTCTTTGGAATATCTGCCAAATATGTTTCTGTGATTTTGATCTTTTATCAGCACAAGTTAGAATTATTTTTTTCTTGTCTTTTGTGATTCGTTCTATTTGATTCCTGATTGTGATTGTTTTATCAGAAAGATCTTTCATCTTTTTTTCTATGAGTGAATAATTTGTCCAATTCATGGATTGGATTTGAATGGTTGATTTGTGAATAATCTTATTATTTATTTCGGAATCTTTTCCATTTTCAGCCGTTTCATATACTTTCACCTTGCTCAATTCAAATAAGAATATTGGGTTTACTTTTTGAATTTCCTTCATTATTCGTTTTAGAACTAGAAGTATTTTAATGATCCATCTTGTTTTTTCTTTTGAAACTTTTAGAAGTATAAAGAAATCCTTTTTAACTTTTCTAACTTTTTTTTGGAGTTCTTTATAAATGGGTTCAAAAAAGGAAGGTCGTTTTCGGGGATTCCCAAAAGGGAATTCCGCTTCCATTCCCCAAACCGTTAAAAAACAAAAATTGTCTTTTTTTCCTTTTTTTTTTATTTGATCCCTAGGATGAGATCGTATTTTAGATCTTCGCCAAGGTTTCAAACAGAAAGGAAATAGAATCTTTATCTGAATACCGTCTGTTAACCAATCTTTGGGAAATTCTGTTTCTGATAATTGAACACCATTATAAGTGCATTTAACATGCATTTCTCTATTCCACTCCTTCAAATCCTCATACCATTCGGGGAATTGGAATAATAACATACGGCCAATATTTTTAGCAATTATCAATGAAGGCAATACAATGTATTTTCTAAGAAAAGATTGGGTTACTAACATCAAACCTCTTATTGCTTGAGCAAATATAATGCTATCCCAAGTTTCTGATATTACTATACGTTCATTTTCCTCTTTTTTTTCTTCGTTTTTTTTCTCTTTTTCCCTTGTCTCTTCCTCCTCAAAATATAAATGTGAAATTTTCAATTCTGGTTCTCTCCCCACCAAATTCCTAAAAATGAGATTCATCATTTCAGAGATATAAAAAGAAGAAAAAAAAGATGTTTTGTCTATTCGATCCAAAAAAAGCGGAGAATGCACATTTGCTTGAAACATTTCCCAAATAACCGTTTTACGTCTTTGAGCACGCATGGATCCTTTGATTATATCCCGACGAAAATCCGATTGTTGCGAGTAACGTATCAAAGCCACCTCTTCTGCTTGATCACTATTATTAGTATTATTTGTAGTTGTAATAGGGTTGGTATTCTGATTGTTATCAGTATAAATTACTACGCGTTTGGCTTTTCTTGAACGAATTTCATGATCTTCCTTGGATTCTTCCTCATTTTCTGCCTCCTGTTCTTTCAAATCATCAGTTAATTTGTATGACCACCGAGGAACCCTTTTATGGATTTCTTCTATTCCAATAGATTTATTTCTAATTATTGTTTGATCATTTGGATCAGTTGTAATTACATCGAATACCCATTTTAAAGCTTTTGTTTGATTTTCAAAATCAATTCTTGTTTGCTCTCTCAATAAAGAATATTTTTTAAAATGCAAAATGGGTGCAGGCTCAAAAGGAAATTCTTTGATTGAGGTTAAGGAATTACCAATATAATTCAGTAATGATTCCCTATCAGGCGGATTCTTTTGATGTTCAAATTTTCTGGAATAATTAGAATTATTAGGAAGTAGCCCATAAATCTTATTTATCCAATTGATTTCTATGGAATCCTCCGTATCTGTAGAAGTGATTAAATCATTCATGATCATATGTGAATAGAATTTTTTTATTGTTCCACGATATGGTCCCCTCAAAAAGGGGTCATACGTTTTGGGCAAGTATTTTTGTTCGTTTTCATCATTGCATAATCTGGTCCTTTTTTCGAGCATATCTAGAGCAAGAAATCCCTTTTCTTTTTCTAGAGCTTTTGTTCGACTTATTAATTCATTGTTCAAGTTGTACTTTTTTTGCTCATTGGTAT